ATTGGGATTACTTGTTAATGGTTGATCCAGTTTGATGGATTCGCCTTCGGAAATAAGAAGTTCTGGTCCTGGAGCTATGATATCTGTCACTTGACGTCCCTCTGACGTATCCATTATGATTATTTCGTAGCCCCCTTTTTCTTTTCGTATGATTTTGCTTACTATACCTGTTGCTGTAGCATTATAAACCGTATTGTTACTCTTGCTCCCGTCAGGATAAATCTGACCCCTTCCTCGGTTTCCCCCTACATATATGGGATATTTTAAGAAGTGAACGCCCTTCTTAGTAGAAGGGTCCGGAGAAATAATTGGGAAGGTTATTTCGCTATATTTCTGACCAGGAACAGGGCCTATCACAAGAATATTTTTTTTAGTGGGGCGATAACTTTGAAAAAAAAGATTACCTATCTTTTCTTTCATCTCTGGCGAAATACGATCGGGAGGAGCTAATTCAAACCCCTCGGGTAAAATAAGAACAGCCCCCACATTCAAGGCACCTTTTTTACCATTGGCAAGAACTTGTTTCAGTTGCATATCATAAGGAATTCGAACAACTGCTTCAAATACAGTATCCGGAAGTACCGCTTGAGGAACCTCAATACTCACGGGCTTATTGGCTAAATGACAATTGGCGCATACAATACGGCCAGTTGCTTCGCGTGGATTTTCATAACCCTGCTGTGCAAAAATGGGATATGCATTTGAAATGGATGCCCGAGTTATTATATATATGATGAGCGATACGGAAATAGCGCGAGTAATCTCTTCTTTTATCCAAGAAAAGGTCTTTCTAGTTTGCATGGTCCAATCGTTGATCCCAAAAATTTCTACAATAAAATTAGGTAGGTTCCTAGTAAAGTTCCCTATCTACCAAGCTGCTATTTACTGAAAAATTTTTACTAAAATTTAGGAAGAATTCGAATCTCTTGGATGTATAAAGAAAAGAAGTGTATAATATAAAAACAGTAAGATTTTGAATGTTTTCCTTATGGAAAAAATAACAAACATTTCATTTGGATCAGTGGATCCTTTTTCATTTCACTCACTTCCACTTATTGAATCATAAATCACTACAAGCGACGGAGATATACGATTTAAATAATCGAAGACCCAATATTTAAAAATCGTATCACCAATGACTGGAAGAATGGAAGCAAGGACAGGTAAAATTTGATCATTATGAGTAAATCCAAAATCTTTCCAGACAGAGCCAATCATTAGTTCCCAAACGCCGGTTGAATGGTATCCCATACATAATTCGCTTAAAAAAAGAATAGAAAGGGCTTTTATTGTGTCATTTAAGTTATATAGGAATTCTTGAACCCAGGAATTCAGAATAATAAGTTTTTCTTTACCTAGAATATAATAACCGCTTAGAATAACGAAACAGATTAGATTAGTGGAGAAGCGCAAAATTGTATGGATACGATCCTCGTTGTGTATCTTGATCCATTCGATCGTTTCTTTTTGGATTTCGATACGAAACTTCTGTAGATGAGATTCCGGATATTCCTTTATCATTTCCTCCAAGAGGAGGAGTTCCTCTAATTCTATGAATTTTGCTAGAATACTCTTTTCTTGAGTATCATTGAAAAAAGTTTCGGATTTACTTGTATTCCACCAATAAATAACCCAAGATTCCAGACTTTTTTTAAATAAAAAAGAGATCCACCAGGGCAAAAATACTAGAGATGTAAAATAGAGAATAGAGGTAAATGTTTTTTTTTTCATTTTTGCATCTGTGAATTTTTAATGAATCCACTTCATTTGTTAACTCTATACGATCTAAAGTCTTGTATCAAGCATAAGTTTTATTACAAGGCTTCAAACTTATTAATTTCTAATAGTATAAAAATACTAAGAGAATACCTTTTTTCTATACCTTTTTCCAAAATTCTTTTTTTGATCGATGAAATGAGTCCCGTTATTTAGATTTGTTTGGTACTTACTGAATTTAGGCAATTTACATACGCATAAAACAATTTTGGATTAAGGGCAATTAAAGGGTTTTGTTTTCGAATTTTTACGTATTATAGAATATAAGCTGTTTTTGATTCATTAGTATTCTACAAAAATTTCAGTTAAATTATGCTATAAGAAAGAGGACTCTTGACTTCGGATTTTGACCTTGATTGACCTCCCGCTAAGAAAATTCTTTATTCTTCTTGCTTCAGTTCATTTCAAAATACTTCAATTGGTACACGCAAGAAATAGCCCAATTTCGCCGCCTTTTTCTCAATTTCTTGTGTCTCAGCAGTACGAATCAAAGGAATGGAACCCTGGCCTCGGATTTGCAAATAAAGGACGTGTCGAGGATAAATACCCCCTTTAACTTCGACTCTGACCGACTGAATATCTTTCATAAGGAATCGGAGTAAGATGCGACGATTTTTTCCAGGAAATCCCCAACGAAAAATACACCCTATCCCTTTTTTCCTATCGAAAAGATCATAACCACTACCCACATTCCACAAAATTGTGCACCATAAATAAGAGCTAATAAATAGACCGGCGATCCCATAGAACGACATTACGATCCCTTGTGGAAAAAAATTTATTTGTTGAGACGCAAATAAAGATATCAAATTTCTGTCCAGATAACTGGAAATTCCAACTAATAAAAATCCCAAAGAACCTAAAAAAAGTATAAAGGCCCAGCAGAAATTGCTTTTTTTTCGAGCCCCCGCTATAAGTTCTATCAATAGATGTTCTGATTGCCAAGTCATATTAAATTAAATCCAGTTGTATTTTATTTGAAGCGGGAGACTTGCCCAAATCAATTTGACTTTCCTTTTTTTTTCCAAAGGAACTTTCACCGACTCTCAATATTCTTATATGAATCTTTAGGAAAAATTCTTTAAATCTAGACTTAGATCTAAAATAATAATAGCTTTCCAAAAAAATCTCCTATTTACGCACATATAGCCCCATGGGTTTTCTATTTAGTTCAGACATATGCCCCGATTTCAATTTCTTTTCAATTAGCCAATTTACTGATATATCATATTTACGTTTGCACAAGAACCCTTTACCTTTCATTTATGTTTGATATGCTTGTTTAAAGAAAGTCGCATTTTATAGAATATTCTACTGAATAAATATTCGTGTTATAATCCAAGTCTAAGTCTTTAAGTCTTGAAAAAAAAATACATGAAATTTCCCCCATCAGATCTATCTGATTTAAAAAAAGATTTAAAAAATCTTGTTTTTTTGCACATGAAGAGATAAAGAAGCCATTGCAATTGCTGGAAAGACTAAGCCTACTAAAGGCACAAAAATAGGGGGGAAGTTGTTGAGAATTGTCATAGAATAGGCACCTCGATTCAATATTTGTACCTGTTATTTATTTTTATATTAATCTTTTTACCTATTTTTGCTATATTCTGTTGTTAGAAAGATAGCTTAGATTTCTTCTAATTCGTATAGAATTAGACTAACTAAGTATATCTAAATGAGTATATAGAATAAAGTGAATAAAGTAAAATGCAGGGGGTGTACAATTAACTAAATGCACTTTTTACGCACGAAATACATAGATATTAATCCACTGGTTTTCTTCTTCTTTTCCCCTCTATATTTTTTATTTTTTTCTTGTCTTTGAACTTGAATCTTTTTTTTTTCGAATTTGACTTTAATAAATTTAAAAAAGAGTTTTTTCCGCTTCGAAATTCCCGGCAAATTCGTTATTGGTTAGAATCCGAAGGTAAGAAAAGAACACAAAATCCGTTTTATTTAGTTTACATTTACCTTGTACAGTTGAATTTCGCGAAAAAAAGACTTTAGATTGTTGATCGAGGGTTCCCCATTTAGGAATTAGGAATATAAAAGGATAATGCAGATAAATAAATTTATTCGCATTATCCTTCGAAAATTTCTTCTTATGCCACCTCCAAAAAATCGATTTTGGGATTTTTCCTTTGATTTTTATAACTAAATTATTAACTTAATAATCCTTTGATTTTAGGAGTCAAAGGCAAAAAATTGTGTAGCTGTAATAACTCACTCAAAACGCCCTTTAACATTTCACGTGGTATTATTGGGTCTAATAAACCCTTTTCAAATGCAACTTCGGCTACCTGTGAACCTTCAGGTACTTCAATTTTTAATGTCTCTTCGATTACTCTTTTACCCGCAAATGCAATATAAGCGTCTGGTTCACTAATAACGATATCCCCCAACATACCAAAACTTGCTGTCACCCCACCAGTCGTAGGAGATGCAAGCATTGAGATGTAAAAAGGATTTTTATTATTTTTTTCAAAATAATGTAAAGCCGAAGATATTTTAGCCATTTGCATCAAGCTGAAAGCTCCTTCGTACAAGCGGGCTCCTCCGGAAGCACATACAATTATAAGGGGTAATTCTAGACGGCTAGCATACTCAATCAAACGAGTGATTCGTTCCCCGACTGTGTGTCCCATGCTACCTCCGATAAACTCAAACTCCATAACTCCAAGTGCTACGGGAATGCCATTTAGTTCACCGAAACCTGTTTGAATAGCTTCGGATAATCCTGTTTGATCCTGATCAGAGAAAGTGCGCGTTACATAAGGTTTCGGCTCCACCTCTTCCTCTATTTCCACCACGAACTCAATCTCCTCTAATAGCTTCTTAACCTTGTCCCAGTCCTCTTCGTTCCAATGGCGCCACCAGTCCACTTCGGCCAATTGTTGACATGCGTTTTTGACTTTATCCGAATACCAATCATAGGTACCTTCCTCCTTACATTGGCGCCACCAGTTCACGTGGTGCGATGCGGCTTTGACTTCATCCGAATACCATTCCTTCTTCCATTCGTCCCCCCCTTTTCTCGTATCCGTAGTTCTTTTTTCTGTTTTCTTTGTCGAAATAAAAGTCGGAATAAGAGGAATACAAGGAGAATCAAGATCTAATTCTTGATTCTTAATAAAAAACGGAATACAAAGAAAAGAATCAAATTCTTTTTCCTCTTTGTCGTCTGACTTGTGGTCAGACTCTGACTCAGAGTCTGACTCAGAGTCAGAGTCTGAATCGGAAATAACCTTCTCTTTTATTAACGGCGATCCTGACCCCCGCGGGTTACCCAGTAGTAGACTATGTGGGTCCAGTAGTATAGACATTCGATTATGCAACATATCAGATCCAGCAAGGAGTCGAATAGGTCGAATAGGTAGTCCACTAGGGTGAATATGTAGTCCACAGTTTTCCTTAGATAATACTGTACTGGTGCCTTCTGAAAGCTTCTGATCAAGAAAATCAAATAGGATATCCTCTCCACAAAGACTGCTGTCCGGTAGATCCACATATCCCGCGCAGTGTTGACTAGTCTTAACTCCCGGTCCTTCGCGATCAGCGCTGTTGTCCACGAATCCATGCCGATCAACTCCTTCAGTAATCGAAGGATCGCCTGCCCAAGCAATATTACTAGTTGACCCATCTTGGCGAAGAACATCACCACTGCCAACATTAACTGGCATATATCCTGTATCACGTATATGACCAACTCCTTCATTAGCATTAGGAGTAAGAAAAGCACATTCCATGTCTGTTGCGATGCTGGGTACATTATAACCATCGGCTTCATTGTTAGAATTTTCAACAATGTAGCCCAACCTTTCAAAATGGCTATTCTTATGCATTCCCTCACTACCAAAATCACGAACATTGTTATTGTTATCACAACTATTACTCTGAAAACTATAATAAGGGTTTCCCTTATTACTCTGAAAACTATAATAAGGGTTTCCCCTATTACTCGAAAATAGTACTGGATTTTTATCCAGGTTCTTTTCATCATTATGTAAACTCGGCTCTTCCAAATTTGAACTCGGCTCTTCCAATCGTCTCGATTTGTCATAAAAAAATTCTCCTATATTTTTATTTTGACTTTTATTTTGGCTTACAAAATCAATAGAATTACAATCTTTGCTCCCCGTGGATAGAAAATTCTTTGGATTTTGGGCACCTCCATATGAGGTGGGATCCCACGTCCAAGGATCAAGGTCAGGTTTGGCATCTATATCTTGATTTAGATCATCAAGAGGAAGCCAAGTCCCAGTGTCAATCGAAAGCTCAATTCGAAGTGAACTCGGAAGTTTCACATGACAGTCGCAGAACTCGCACACATAAAGACTTGTGGCAAAGAAGTATTTTCGATAATTCATTCCGTAGCATTCCTCGCACTGAACCCACAAATACCCAAAATCTTTTGGAACTTCCTCGTCTGGAATTTCCTCATTTGGAACTTCCTCGTCTGGAATTTCCTCATTTGGAACTTCCTCGTCTGGAATTTCCTCATTTGGAACTTCCTCGTCTGGAATTTCCTCATTTGGAACTTCCTCGTCTGGAACTTCCTCATTTGGAACTTCCTCGTCTGGAACTTCCTCATTTGGAACTTCCTCGCGATTTGCATTCGTGCTAGGCGAGACGTCACCAAAATCATGCGCACTGCGATAGGTCCCTGTTTCGGAACAAAAAAAAACGTCAATGCACTTTTCGACAATGTTGACTTTGTTTATCAAAAAGTCAACGGAATCTCCAAGGAAATTATTGAAAAAACTTTGACGATAACCAAAATTAAAATAATTATAAAAACGACTCTCTAAATCTCTATAGAGGTCGTCAGAGATCTGAAAATCAGAATTATTGTCGCATGTTTGACAAGAAGCAACATAAGACCTTTTCTCTTTTTTTTTTCTCATGTTAATTCTTTAATCAATTATTTGAGGTTTTCAGTTCCATATCGAGACGAGTATAATTGATACTCAAAATTATGCTTCTTTAATCAATTATGAAAGTTTATAATAAAAATAACAAAACTGAGTTTTCTTTCATTTTTCAGATCCCTTTTTTCGATGTATATGACTAAGATTAAATTCCATAAGCCTTCTTTTCTTTCTGTAGAATAGGATTCCTATTCCTAAGGAAGGTTTTTCTTGAATAGATGTGTTCAAAAATTTGTAAAAATTTTTAGAACTAAAAGAAATTTTTCGATTCAATAAAAACCTTCTTTCTATAAGATAGATAGATCTTTTCTATCTATCTATCTTATATAGATTTTGATTCGACTCAATCCTTTTAGTTTTTAGTAAAACTATTGGGCAAAATTGAGGAATTCAATTAAGAAAGGGAGTTTGAATTAATGGATTACAAAGTGTCCATTGCTGGGAATTCAAATTTAATTTCCTTCCATACTTCACATGCAGCAGCCAGTTCAGGACTCCATTTGGCAGCTGAACGGATAATTTCATTACCCTCACGAGCAAGATCGCGTCCCTCATTACGAGCCCTTACACATGCTTCTAGAGCTACTCGATTAGCGACGGCACCCGGTGCATTTCCCCAAGGGTGCCCTAAAGTGCCTCCTCCGAATTGGAGTACGGAATCATCTCCGAAGATCTCGGTCAGAGCAGGCATATGCCAAACGTGAATCCCCCCTGAAGCCACGGGAATAACACCTGGTAAAGAGACCCAATCTTGAGTGAAATAAATACCGCGGCTTCGATCTTTTTCAACAAAATCATCACGCAATAAATCAACAAAGCCCAAAGTGATGTCTCTCTCCCCTTCAAGTTTACCTACTACGGTACCGGCGTGAATATGGTCTCCGCCAGACATACGTAACGCCTTAGCTAATACACGAAAGTGTATACCATGATTTTTCTGTCTATCAATAACTGCATGCATTGCGCGGTGGATGTGCAGAAGTAAACCATTATCTCGGCAATAATGAGCCAAGCTAGTATTTGCAGTGAATCCTCCTGTTAAGTAGTCATGCATTACGATAGGAACTCCCAATTCTCTGGCAAATACAGCCCTTTTCATCATTTCTTCGCATGTACCTGCAGTAGCATTTAAATAATGCCCTTTGATTTCACCAGTTTCTACCTGTGCTTTAAAAAGGGCTTCGGCACAAAATAAGAAACGATCTCTCCAACGCATAAATGGTTGAGAGTTCACATTTTCGTCATCTTTGGTAAAATCAAGTCCACCGCGGAGACACTCATAAACAGCTCTACCGTAATTCTTAGCGGATAACCCTAATTTCGGTTTGATAGTACAACCCAATAGGGGGCGACCATACTTGTTTAGTTTATCCCGTTCAACTTGGATGCCATGAGGTGGGCCCTGAAACGTTTTAGTATAAGCAGGGGGGATTCGCAAATCCTCCAGACGTAAAGCGCGTAGGGCTTTGAACCCAAATACATTACCTACAATAGAAGTAAACATATTAGTAACAGAACCCTCTTCAAAAAGGTCTAAGGGGTACGCTACATAAGCAATATATTGATTCTCCTCTCCAGCTACGGGTTCGAGGTCGTAGCATCGGCCTTTATAGCGATCAAGACTGGTCAGGCCATCGGTCCACACGGTTGTCCATGTACCAGTAGAAGATTCAGCAGCTACTGCAGCCCCTGCTTCCTCCGGGGGAACTCCAGGTTGAGGAGTTACTCGGAATGCTGCCAAGATATCAGTATCTTTGGGGTCATACTCAGGTGTGTAATAAGTTAATTTATAATCTTTAACACCAGCCTTGAATCCAACACTTGCTTTAGTCTCTGTTTGTGGTGACATAAGTCTCTCCCTACAACTCATGAATTCCAAATTCTCACAGCAACAAGGTCTACTCGAGATCAATTAGAATTAGGAGTTAATGAAACCTTTAACAGAAATACTTCACGATCGAATTTTATAACTAATCATAATTTCATTAGCTTTCCATATTATTTGATTCACCTTATGAGAAAGCTTTTTTTTGATGAAAAAAGGAATCCCAAGCGGCCAGAATGAGGCAATAGAGACTCTAATAAAATTTTAGGTAGGGCTATACGGACTTGAACCGTAGACTTTCTCGGTAAAACAGATTGAACTAATTATTATCAAAAATATTCGAACTGTTTCAAAGACCCAACATGCATTTTTATGCATTGGGCTCATTCATAAACTGATGAACGAATCAGCGAGTCTACCATGATTTTCTTGAAAGATCACAAGATGGTTCCGCATGTTCTGATTTCTTATTTATTTCGATTCCGATCTGAAAGGACTACCAAAGTGCTTCAAAGAAGGTTATGCTGACGTAGGTTTGCTTTTAGCTTAGATTAACTTAAGTTAAATGGAGTTTCCATCGCCCCGCTTTTTTTACTTAAAAAAAAATCCAATATGAAACTTCATACACCTTAAAGTTCATAGGCTAGACCGAAAATCGAATTTCTTGAAGTCTTTATACTTCATTATGCCTAGCATTCAACAGACTGAGAATTGACCTTATCAAAATCTTAAATCAATAATGGGTTCTATTGATTCCCTAAAAGGGGAATCCAATTTTAACCAAATTGTCAAGCTATTTTTCTCTTTTTTCCTAAAGGGAATGGAGTAAGACATTGACTTCTCGATACGTTTTTTGATTCCACAATATACTCCTCTGAAAAAACATTGGCGCACGTGTAAACGAGGCGCTCTACCTAACTGAGCTATAGCCCTTCCCTTTCTTGTTCTCTCACTATATATTAGTGTGCGCTATAGCCCTTCCTTTTCTTCCTCTCTCATTATCTATTATAGTAGATGCGGAATCCTTTGTCAACCCCCTTTCAACCTTCACTATCTATTCTAGCACACGCGGAATCTTTTCGCAACCCCCTTTCAACCTTCACTATCTATTCTAGCACACGCGGAATCTTTTGTCAACCCCCTTTCAACCCTTTCTCTTTTTCAATCTTGTGTCAACCCGTTCTTGCTCTCTCACTATCTATTCTAGCACACGCGGAATCTTTTGTCAACCCCTTTCAATCTTTTATCCCTTTTTTGCTGTCTGACTATATATTATAAGATGTCCAGAATCTTTTGTCAAGAGAAATATTACATGATTCAAGATCTTATTCTTTGAGTTACTTGATCGGTATTGCGCATAACAAGGATTCCCTTTATAATCCATGGACGTGACAAGTTATGTTTCGTTCTCTTTATGATGATATATGATGATAAATGACCTACTTAACTCAGTGGTTAGAGTGTTGCTTTC